TTCAAAGAATCTCCGTTCCAGAACCGTACATGAGATTTTCATCTCATACGGCTCCTCCCTTATGTGTATAATGATAAAAAAAATACATAGAAAAAAATTTTTGCAATATTTTCATTATTAACTTAGCAGGACTAGTGTTTTTATAACAAATCTCTAGCCAACCTTCCTGTAAAAGATTTTTTCTTAACATCACCTATGTTGGTACTGGATAAAAAAAACAGTAACTCCAACAATTTCTTTGTCCTCAACGCTGCTTAATTTACCGGAATTAGTCACTTCAACAATCTTCGATGGTTATATGGGTATCCAAAATACGAACGAGATGGATGTTTATTGTCCCAACCATTCTTGTTAGTCCCGACCCCGATAATATAAGGAAGGCTATTTTTTTTTTACAAAGTTTTCGTGTTGTTGATTCCCAAGCGTAGTGCTTCTTCCCCCATGCCGCCTATTAATACTAGTGGAGTAGGGTTGACCTAACCCCAAAAGTATAGGTATAACCTTTCGCTTAATACTCTATAAACCTAAAATTGAAGCATATGAGGCTGCATTAATCGGGGATACACGACAGAAGGAATTAATCGATTTTATTCACAAATTTCACCTTCAGCAAGCGTAGGTTTTTTCAATTTTTTCTTTTTCTCCGAAGAATATAATATGTCTTTCTCCTAAGACCGATTTCGGTTACCGAAATCGGTAAAAAAAAATAATCAAATCGCACCATCTCTGTAATAAGTGAATGCCTTTTTTTCTCCTGAAGTTGTCGGAATTATTCGTAATAAGATATTGGCTACAATTGAAAAGGTTTTATCAATAAAATTTTCATTTATCCGGGATCTAGGCATAGGTAGAAATCTATTTTATAATTTATAATTTTATTTATCGCGTGAGAAATCAAAGTAATCCCACAAAAAAGGAATTATGCAATACAGTACGAAATAACGTAAAAATGGATTCATAAATCAAAAATTTGTTTATCCTACGACTTCGGAGGAGGTTTTTTTTTGAATTTGATTTATATTTTTATAGTTTATAATTGGTTTTTTTATGCGCCTACCAAAATCAAATATGAATGATTCACTATTCAACTGGTTTCTGGACATCATTATGTGTAGGAGAGATGGCCGAGTGGTTCAAGGCGTAGCATTGGAACTGCTATGTAGGCTTTTTGTTTACCGAGGGTTCGAATCCCTCTCTTTCCGAACCTTTACCAAATTCATCAATATCACTAATAGTCGTAATGTTTCAAATAACAATGGGTACCACTATTTCGACTTTTTTTTATGGATTCTCTATTCCTAATTTTTTTCGGTAATACGGAAAATGATGAAAAAAAACGTGAGTAAGCAATGAAAATCTTCTTTTCTATATTCATGTCTATGATACATGAATGGCGGAAAAAATCCTCGGATCAAAACTCTTGTTATTTTATATTTTAGTTAGGTTTAAGTCTGACGAGAATAATATTCTACAACCAACAATTCATTTATTTTCAGACCAACCCATTTATTATCTATTATTTGATTGATTAATCCTTTATATTGGAATGGGTGAAGAGTCAAATGATTTGGCAATTTCTCACGGGGGGCTGAATCAAGATAATTTTGAATCAGAGTTCTAGATTTTTGTTCATCCTTCGCTGTAATAATATCTTGAGGTTTGCAACGATAACTTGGTATATCTACTATACGACCATTAACTAAAACATGTCTATGGTTAATTAATTGGCGGGCTTGAGGAATAGTCGTGGCCATACATAACCGAAAAAGTATATTATCCAACCGCATTTCAAGTAATTGTAATAAAATCTGACCGGTTGACCCTTTAGCTTTTCTGGCGATACGGACGTATTTAATCAATTGTCGTTCTGTAAGACCATAATGAAAACGTAATTTTTGTTTTTCTTCTAAACGAATACGATATTGAGATTTTTTACTGGAACGCGATTGGTTTCTAAGTTCGCTTTTTACTGTTGGCCTTTTACAAGTTAGTCCTGGTAAAGACCCCAGACGGTATATTTTTTTGAAACGAGGTCCTCTGTAACGTGACATAAAGACTCCTTTTTTTATTTAAAATGGAAAATCTCATAAATCGAAATTAAAACTAAACTAAATTAATAATATGATAAATAAAGCGAAATCCATTAAAGGATTGTACTACAAAGAAGAATTAGACGAATTCTATTAATATCTGAACCTTATTTTATTGTATAGAAAAAATACAAAAAGTAGGTTCTTTTCTTGATTTGTTCTACAGAGATAAAACTTCCTTATTAAAAAAAAAAAAAGACATTATTAATTATGTAAAAAATCAAAAACAAATCGAGAAAAGCCAGCTATCGGAATCGAACCGATGACCATCGCATTACAAATGCGATGCTCTAACCTCTGAGCTAAGCGGGCTCACATAACATAAATTATGTATGCATAGTAATTTAATAAACTAAACTGCTGAGATCTCAGTTATTAATTGTTAGCTATTCATAACATAATTATTATGTCATAATATAATAAAATTAATACGAATATCAAATATTTAATATTTATTTGATATTTTTGTACATAATATAAAGAACATAAGAATTGGAAGATAAGGATTAATAGTTAATATTAATATAATATATTTTGATATATATATATATATGTTTATCAATAAAACAATATGTTCATCTTAAGTAGTTTAGTATAGTAAGATTTTCTTTTCTTTTTAATATTTTTCTTTTTTTTTATTTCTCTAATCTATAATATTAAAATTATATATAAGAAATATAAGAAAAATACTTTTTAAATACTTTTTTTTTTTTTATTTAAAAAGAATATTTGGAATTGGGTACTATTTAGAATTAGAAATAAAATATTCTAGTTTTTTAGAATCTATAAAAATTTTTTAATAATGAAGAATTAGATTACAGTAAACAATAATTTATATTACAATATTCTTATACATTCAGATTAAATATGTATATATAGATTTATGCATTAGAGCATTAGAATTCTAAAATAGTGGATTATCAAAAAAATTAGATTATCTAAATTTGATAAGGAATTTGGAATTCATTATTTCTAAATTAAGATTAAGAAATGGATTAAAAAAAAAAGAATCGACCATTCGAGTATTCAAAATTGCATGAAAAAAATGAAAAAAGTAAGGGCATAGAATATATAAATATATATGTTGTATATATCTGTGTATATTGAATTGTGAATACAGAGATAATAGAATCATTTCTTATTCAACCAAACCAAATAAGGGTGTTCAATATAGATGAAAGAAAATCAATTAAATAGGAGGAAACATTTTTCAATATAGAAATCAGTATCTAATAAATTAATGGTATCCAATGAATTTAACAATTCCAGCATAATTCTCATAATATAAATGAAAAAAAAAAAGCATTCTAATAAGATTCGAATCTCAAATAAAAAAAGAGGGGGATATGGCGAAATTGGTAGACGCTACGGACTTAATTTGGATTGAGTCTTGGTATGGAAACTTACCAAGTAATAACTTTCAAATTCAGAGAAACCCTGGAATTCACAATGGGCAATCCTGAGCCAAATCCTGTTTTCCAAAAACAAAGAAAAAGTTCAGAAAAAAAAATAAATAAAAAACGAGGATAGGTGCAGAGACTCAATGGAAGCTGTTCTAATAAATGGAGTTGACGACTTTTTTTTGCATTAGGAAAGGTATCCTTCCATCAAAATTCCAGGAATGGATCAAGAATAAACATATGAATAGACATATATATGTACTGAAATACTATTTCAATTGATTAATGAAGACTCTAAATATCTGTTTGTGAATATTTCTATCACAAATGAAAGATGTGAATTAAATCAATTCCAAGTTTAAGAAAAAATGGAATATTCATTGATCAAATCATTCACTTCATCATAGTCTGATATATCCTTTGAAGAACTGATTAATCTGAAGAACTGATTAATCAGACGAGAATAAAGATAGAGTCCCATTCTACATGTCAATACCGACAACAATGAAATTTATAGTAAGAGGAAAATCCGTCGACTTTATAAATCGTGAGGGTTCAAGTCCCTCTATCCCCAAAGGGCCTGTTTAACTCTATAATTATTTATCCTATATTCTCTTTTTAAAAATTCGTTATGTGTCTTATTCAGTTTATTCTTTCACAAATGGATCTGAGTGCAATTTTTTTTTATCATAATCACAAGTCTTGGAATATATAGAATACCTTTAGAATATGTAATTGAATATATATAATATATATGATATACGTAGAATTTTTTTATGATAAACATACAAATGAATATCCTATCTTTGAGCAACGAATTCTCATATGAATGATCAACAATACATAATCATTATTACTACTTAAAATAACTTACAAAGTCTTTTTTTTTATTTAATTGACATAGACTGATTGACATATATTCTAACAATCTCTTAAAATATAAAATAAAAATGAGGTGGATGCTTCAAGAATGGTCGGGATAGCTCAGCTGGTAGAGCAGAGGACTGAAAATCCTCGTGTCACCAGTTCAAATCTGGTTCCTGGCACATGATTCATTTGTATGAGTATCTTCATCATTTTTTTACATACTAATTATGATGATCTAGATCATCATAATTAGTATGTAAAAAAATGATGAAGAATTTTTCGATTTTCTTTCCCTTTTTTCTTCGCTCTAAAATAACTAAAAAAAAATGTTAATATTTCAATATGAATGGTTAAATTAGTTGGTTGAAAAACCAAAAAGTGTAAGTCTTGGGACGTTTTGGGGTACGATCGGAATAGTAAAAATTCATCTCAGATGAATTACAAATAGAATTGGGCTGACTTCTTTGTATTTTCTTTGATATTTCTATTTTCTTCATCTCCTTTGATGTTACTTTTTTTTGTGATCATATAATTGACGTTGATGTGCACGTTACATAGTTTATAATGCAGAACTTTTTCAGTTCATCCTATTGGCTTGGCTCATCCGAAATAAGTATCTTTAGAATACCAAAGAACCCCTACT